CTAACAAAGAACAGAGTTCTTTTTGTATCACTCCACCCGCCCCCTTTTTGTTTTTTAATCAATTTCTTTTTTTATGGGATTCATTATGGTTATGTTATTATTTTTATTTTTTTTTTGAATTAATGAATTTTCCAATAAAATACTTAAATACTGAAGAAATTTCTTAAGTTTAAGTTAGTTATGAGGTCTCATCATGTCAATTGTTAAAAATCTCCTTTGTTGAAACGCTTCCTAATATACAAATACAATACCAATACAAAGGAAAAGATAAAATAAAAAATTTTTTATTTTACTAAACTAAGAACGAAAGGGAACAAAGCGAGTGGATCCGCTAATTCCTTATCCTCAAATCAGTTCTTCCCAGAGTATTTTTTTTTTTACATTTTGATTCTACGATTAAATGAAAAATTAAACAAAAGGATTTGCAAATAAAAGAGCTAATGCCACGACCAGTCCATAAATTGTTAAAGCTTCCATAAAAGCCAGACTAAGCAATAAAGTACCTCGTATTTTGCCCTCTGCTTCTGGTTGTCTCGCAATACCTTCTACAGCCTGGCCCGCAGCAGTACCTTGACCAACCCCAGGTCCAATAGAAGCAAGCCCTACAGCCAATCCAGCAGCAATAACGGAAGCAGCAGAAATAAGTGGATTCATAGTAAGTTCCTCGCACAAAAAAAAATGGTTAATGATACAACCAACTAAGAAATTAGTACTTATCTTTTTCTACTTCTACTTTGACTATTTATTTTACTACTCTATTTTTTTATTCAATTCACAATCACAGAAAAAAGAGAAAAAGTACTAATATTTAAATCCATCTAAATGGAGTGGACTAGAAAAAAAAAGATCGAGATAATTCCTATCTAGCTAGTAAATAACATAGAACCTTTTTCTTCCATAATGTAAATCACCTGCAATTTTTCTTCTTTTAAATTTTATTTTGGAACAATTCTTCGAAACATACACAAGGATTGATGTTTATAGGCATTAGATATATCAATATATCATATATGTAGTAAGGCCTCTTTCTCTTCCAAATTCTGCAATATAATATTATAATCTAATATATCTTGCTTCATATAGACATAAATAGATGCAGCTATTTGCATTTTATTCTACAACCCTGTGAATTATATTTAATCCTGCATTGCTTGAATTGGGATAAACTAAAAAAAAATAATATTTCAAAATGATAAAGTTAGTCAATGATGACCCTCCATGGATTCACCTATATAAGCCGCAGCCAAAGTTGCAAAAATAAGAGCTTGAATACCACTTGTAAATAATCCAAGAAACATGACAGGTATAGGAACTACTGAAGGCACTAAAGAAACAAGAACAACAACTACTAATTCATCAGCCAATATATTCCCAAAAAGTCGAAAACTAAGAGATAAAGGTTTTGTGAAATCTTCTAGGATATTAATTGGTAAAAGTATTGGAGTTGGTTGAATGTATTTCCTGAAATATCCCAATCCTTTTTTGCTAAGACCTGCATAGAAATATGCCACTGACGTGGGTAAAGCTAAAGCAACAGTAGTGTTTATATCATTCGTGGGCGCAGCTAACTCCCCATGAGGTAACTTTATAATTTTCCAAGGTAAAAGAGCACCTGACCAATTAGAAACAAAAATAAATAAAAACATTGTTCCAATAAATGGAACCCAAGTCCCATACTCCTCTCCAATCTGAGTTTTGCTCAAATCTCGAATAAATTCAAGAACATATTCGAAGAAATTCTGACCGTTGGTCGGAATTTCTTGTGGATTCCGAATAGCTATGATGACTGAACCTAATAAGATAGCAATTACAACCCAAGAAGTAATAAGTACTTGGACATGAATTTGTAAACCTCCTATTTGCCAATAAAAATGTTGGCCTACTTCTACGCCCGATATATCGTATAACCCTTTGAGTGTTTTAACGGAACTTGGTATAACATTCATATTGTCCTCTAACAGAAATCAAACTTAAAAAAAGTAATTATTTTGATTCAACCATCTCTTTAATATACAATATACGTTCACTCATGAATTTCAGTTATGAATCGTTTATTTAGGATACCAAGAAATCACATAAAAAAATACCAATCATTTTCTATTTTTTCTTTAATATTCAAAACATAGTTCAAACTCTAAAAAATGCAAACCAAAATAGTAACAATCAAAGAAAGTTCACCAAAAACGAACTAAAAATATTCTTCATTATAAGATAATCAAACATTTTTTATATAACTAGAACGGCCCTCACAAATTGCAGATACTAATTTGGTAAGAATCAATCGAATCGAAGCTATAGCATCATCGTTGGCCGGAATAGAAATATCTGCAAGATTTGGATCACAATTTGTATCGATTAAACAAATCGTCGGAATACCCAAAATGACACATTCTCGAAGAACCATATATTCTTCTTGCTGATCAACGATAATTACAATATCGGGCAATCCCGCCATATATTTGATCCCACCCAGATATGTTTGCAAGGTAGATAATTTTCTCTTTAACATTGCTGCATCTCCTTTAGGGAAACGGTTGAGTTTCCCCATCTTTTGTTCTGCTCTTAAGTCCCTAAATTTCTGAAGTCTTGTTTCTGTAGTAGACCAATTCGTTAACATACCCCCAAGCCATTTTTTATTAACATAATGACATCGAGCCCTTATTGCTGCTGATGCTACTAAATCCGCTGCTTTCTTTTTGGTGCCAACGATTAAGAATTTTTTCCCCCTACTTGCTGCATCAAAAACTAAATCGCAGGCTTCTGATAAAAAATGAGCAGTTAGAGTAAGATTTGTAATATGAATACCTTTACGCTTTGCAGAGATGTAAGGAGCCATTTGAGGATTCCATTTCTTAGTACCATGACCAAAATGAACTCCTGCTTCCATCATTTCTTCCAAATTGATGTTCCAATATCGTCTTTCCATTTTCCCACACTTTCTCTTTTTTTTTTTTTTCAAAGAGATTCAGTACCCTGTGAAATAAAGAATTGTTCCGACGGAACCTTCTACCAGGATTTACCATTGATTTACGACCCAAACCATCAATTTAATTTCATTCTTTATTTTTTTTTTTTCATTGATTACCAAATCCATAATCGGACCAGAGAGTTCAAATTAAAAAAACGAACTTCTTGTTAGGAATTACTAAATAACATTACGTATACGTAAATGATTGGTCTGATGTCTCATGGAAATTGTTTGGGGTGCAAGAACAAAAGAATTCTCTATGGTGTAAAAGAATATCTATCATTTCTAACTCGAATAGATTCTTCCTTTTTCTTTTCATTTTCAAATGAATGTTTTTATCTTGCTTTGAACGATGTACTAATTTTTTGAACCCGGTACCAACCGGTATAATCCCCCCCAGAACAACGTTCTCTTTCAGGCCTTTCAACCAATCAATACGACCTCGTAGAGCAGCTTTTGCTAAAACTCGAGCAGTTTCTTGAAAACTCGCTTCGGATATGAAACTTTGAGTATTAAGAGATGACTTCGTTATTCCCAATAAGATTGCCCGATAACAGATTGCTTCGTCTAAAATACGCCCTGCTCGCTCTGCTCGCAACAATCCTATTAATTCCCCAGGTGAAAAAACATTAGACATTCCATCTTCTGAAACCAACACTTTTGATGTTACTTGACGTACAATAATCTCTATATGTTTATTATGAATCTGTACCCCCTGGGATCGATAAACTTTTTGGATCTTATTAACCAAAGAGATACGACTTTGGGCTATAGTTAGTTCAGCTCCAATCAAGAATCCCCAGGGGATCCCAAGAATCCTTCGGATACGTTCGTCCCAACCTTCAACTCTCCTTTCAAGGTTCATCGATATTGAATCAATTGAACGAACTTCTAAAATTTGTTCCACTTTTGGAAGACCTTGCGTTATGTCACCGGATCTCGATTTTTCATATAGAAATGTAATTAATCTATCTCCTTCATAAAAGGTTTCCCCATAATGGCCATGAACAGTTGTTCCTGGAGTGACCAAATAGGGCTTAGCCGATCTTATAACTAAAGAGTCAACATGAACAATGGAAATTTGACCAGATTTTTTTATGCGTGATCCATATTTCAATAGACATACATTTTCACAAAGGAATTGTCCAAGGCTAATTATTGTCCATGTCTCTTCACAAGAATTGTAAGGGAGAAAACACCAATTCAAAAGGAATGAATTCCAAATGATGTTACTGCAGGGATCGGAATTAGAAATTCTTCTATTTTCATCTAGGAAAAAGTATTGAAATGGAAGTACTTGAAGCGCTTGGAAAGTCTGTTGAAAATTTTCAAGTAACAAATATTTATTTAAAAAGACTTGATTAGAAGTTCTTAAATAGGAAGATGAACAAAAATTCACTATTTTAGGCACAATAGTACCTAAGGGACCCAACAAATCCCTAATTGGAGTCATAGGATCCGATTCTTTTGTCGCATTATTATATCTCGAAGTATTGAAGAGACCAATTCGAGAACAATTAGATGATGACAAAATTATGAAAGATTGGCATTCCTTATTTCGATTCAACAACGTACCAAGAATTTCCTGATGTTGGGGAATTGATTGAATCTTCGCCTTGGAATCAAAAGGATTTATATGGGTACGATCTAATCTCTTATTGGAAATAAATCCTGAACCTGCCATATCATACCTTTTTATGGTATACAAAATAGTGGACTTTACTAACTCAATTCGGATGAAATCACGGAGCAGATCATTTGCCCTTATTTTAACAAAAGAAGCATGAATCTCTTCTTCTTCTATAGAACCCCTTTTTTCTTGGTCCCAATTCAATACTAAACAAGCTCGAACTAATTGAATACTTGTGTGAGAAATTCCTCGAATTGACTTACCATTTCCATAAAGTATATAATTGACAATTCGAAGTTGGACATTATCCTTTTCCTGCAAGAGATCCTGAGAGAAAAGTGTTGCTAAATTAATCCCATCAGCTATTTCATATGTGACTACGGGCCGAACCAAAACAAAATATTTTTTTTTTGTAGGTGTGATCCGTTGAACATAGATCCAATTTTTCAATTTTTTTGATCCTTTAGAATTTTTTTTTTCCATTCCTGGTGGTATCAAAATGCCGCTGTGCTTAGATATTTTATCCATCTCTCCAGGAAAATGAATATTTCCAGAAAAAATTTTCAGTTCCATACTTTTTTTTTTTCTCTCCACTCGGACTAATCCACCTACTCGACTTCTTGTATTTCTATTTAAAGCAAGTCGTGTATCTACTCCAACGATACTATTGTTCCGAACCATTATGGGCGAAGATCCGGGTAAGATATGCACTTCTTCGGGAATAAAAAAAAATTGATCTACTTTCATTTCCTTTTGGTATTTCGGACTAAATTCTTTTGTTCCTCGATACTCAATCAAATCTTCTTTTTTTACCTTTGAATCTACTTCGACAATCCCATATTTAGTAATTCCCGAACTGCTTCTTCTGTATCGCGGATCATCAAAATAAGCAAGAATACTATTTCTACGTAAAATACCTTTTATAGGTATTTTCATCGAAATACCAAAACAGGGTATTAGTTTCTTTTCTCGTTCTTGATCATATTGTAAGGGAATCACGAATCTATTTCTTCGCTTTTTCGCCAAGTAATCATCGGAATTCTCTTGACGAATAGAAGTAGAAGGATCTATGAGATTCCAATGATCGTTAGATATTATTCTATAAGGTTTTGAATAGTTAAGAATTTCCCTATCTTTTTTACCAAAAGTATCCAACAATTTATGTCTTACTTTATCATTAGTCAGTGAGAGATCAAAGATATGTCTTTCTTCGACAGAAAAAGAATTAGCATTCATTTGATCTTGATCCTTGTGGAGTGAAAAAGACACTATATTGGATCTGCATATACCTCCTGCTAATATCCATAAATGATTTGTTTTTGGTAATAGATGAACATTACTATATGGATATTCGAGCGCATGATAGCCATCAATACTCCAGTGCATTTCTCCTTCCGACTCAGAATAAATATGTTTTTGAACCCTCTCTTTAAAATGAAAAGTGGACGTTCCGGCACGAATCTCGGCAATCACTTGTTCTGATTCTACATATTGATTATTTTGAACTAAAATCAAACTCTTTGTTGGAATATTCACATTATGTAGAATATCTCGACTCTCAATAGTTACATACAAATCTATAAAACATATAAAAGCAGGATGCCCATGACGGGTACGTATGGGATGAACCAAATCCTCATCAAATTTTATTTTTCCATTAGAGGGAGCTCGTACATGTTCGGCAGTACCACCTGTGAATACTCCGCCGGTATGAAAAGTTCTTAATGTTAGTTGAGTCCCCGGTTCCCCGATTGATTGACCCGCAATAATGCCTACGGCTTCTCCCAACTCGACCAGGTCACCATGAGTAGGGCTTCGGCCATAACATAATTGACAGATCCAAGATGTACTCCTACAAGTAAAAGGGGTTCGAATATATATTGGGTGTGCTCGAAATGTTATGAATCGATTGACAAGCCCAATTCCAATATCTTTATTTCGAGTGGCAATGCATCGTAGACCGATATATATATCATCTGTTAATACACGACCAATTAGTGTTTGAACAAAAGTATTTTCCGTCATACCATTTTGAGGACTCACGGAAATACCTCGGAAAGTACCACAATCCGTTCTACGTATAAGAATGTGTTGAACTACTTCAACAAGCCTACGTGTGAGGTATCCAGCATCTGATGTTCGTACAGCAGTATCTACAACTCCTTTGCGAGCTCCGTAGCAAGAAATTATATATTCTGTCAAAGAAAGCCCTTCGCGTAAATTGCTTTGAATGGGTAAATCAATCATTTGTCCTTGAGGATCTGACATTAATCCTCTCATACCTACTAATTGGTGTACTTGAGATGCATTTCCTCTAGCCCCAGAAAAGGACATTAGATAGACTGGATTAGAGGGATCAGTCATCCGAAAATTAGGATTCATTTCTTGTCTCAAATATTCACTTGTAGCATACCATATCTCAATGGATTGACGTAATTTTTCTACCACGTGTACATTCCCATAATGATGGTTTTTCTCTAAAAGAAAACTTTGTTGTTCAGCGTCTTGAACTAACCATCCCTTAGATGGTATTGTTAAAAGATCATCAATTCCTAATGAAATAGATGTAGCGGTGGCTCGCTGGAAACCCAAAGTCTTCACTTGATCCAGGATATGTGATGTATATGCCATTCCGAAATGATCTATTAATCTGCTAATAAGTTGTTTCATAGCAATTCCATCTATCACCTTATTGTGAAAGACCAGATCGGTCCGTTCTGCCATAAGGACCCCCATATTCTGCTGAGTAAAATTCCACAATGGGCCTAGGTCAGTGATTCGAAAACTTCCTTTCCTCAATCTTGATTCACACAGAAATTCAGAAATTATGATACCAGTGAAATTGGGGGAGACCCGAATTCCTACGAGTATGGGCATCACTAATAGAATTTGTTATTTTTTA